GCTAACGTAGCTTAATTTAAAGCATAGCACTGAAGATGCTAAGATGAAAATTAATTTTTTTCCGCAAGCATGTAAGGTTTGGTCCTGGCCTTAGTGTTAATTGTAACTAGAATTATACATGCAAGTTTCAGCTCCCCTGTGAGAATGCCCTAATTATTCTATTAAATAATTAGGAGCAGATATCAGGCACACACACGTAGCCCAAGACATCTTGCTAAGCCACACCCCCAAGGGATTTCAGCAGTAATAAACATTGAGTTATAAGCGCAAGCTTGACTCAGTCAAAGTTAACAGAGTTGGTTAATCTCGTGCCAGCCACCGCGGTTATACGAGTAACTCACATTAACACACCCCGGCGTAAAGAGTGATTAAAGAATGACCTCCAACTATTAAAGTTTAGACCTCATAAAACTGTTATACGTATTCATGAATGGAACAAACAACAACGAAAGTGACTTTATAAATTAAGGAACCTTGATGTCACGACAGTTGGGACCCAAACTAGGATTAGAGACCCTACTATGCCCAACCATAAACTTAGACAATACCCTACTATATTGTCCGCCAGAGTACTACAAGCGCTAGCTTAAAACCCAAAGGACTTGGCGGTATCCCATACCCACCTAGAGGAGCCTGTTCTATAACCGATAATCCCCGTTCAACCTCACCACTTCTTGCCATTACCGTCTATATACCGCCGTCGTCAGCCCACCCTATGAAGGTCTAAAAGTAAGCAAAAAGAATAAATCTCCAAAACGTCAGGTCGAGGTGTAACAAATGAAGTGGGAAGAAATGGGCTACATTTTTTTCCAAAAATATACGAATGGTAAACTGAAAACATACCTAAAGGTGGATTTAGCAGTAAGAGAAGACCAGAATACTTCTCTGAAACCGGCTCTGGGATAAGCACACACCGCCCGTCACTCTCCTCAAAAACTATTTACCCCTTTCATAAACATATTTCTACAATAAGAGGAGGCAAGTCGTAACATGGTAAGTGTACTGGAAAGTGCACTTGGAATCAAAATGTGGCTAAATCAGTAAAGCACCTCCCTTACACCGAGGAGATACCCGTGCAACTCGGATCATTTTGAACCTTAAAGCTAGCCTATACACCTACTCAACTAGACCCTATAAATCTAATTTACATGACAACCCTCAACTAAAACATTCTCAACCTTTTAGTATGGGCGACAGAACAATAACCCCAGCGCAATAGCTTATGTACCGCAAGGGAAAGCTGAAAAAGAAATGAAACAAACCATCAAAGTACTAAAAAGCAGAGATCACATCTCGTACCTTTTGCATCATGATTTAGCTAGAAAAACTAGGCAAAAAGATCTTAAGTCTATCTTCCCGAAACTAAACGAGCTACTCCGAAGCAGCATTATAGAGCCAACCCGTCTCTGTGGCAAAAGAGTGGGAAGACTTCCGAGTAGCGGTGAAAAGCCTACCGAGTTTAGTGATAGCTGGTTACCCAAGAAAAGAACTTTAGTTCTGCATTAATTTTTCACTATCTAGACAAGACCTACTCGTCAAAGATACCCATAAGAATTAATAGTTATTTAGAAGAGGTACAACCCTTCTAAACCAAGACACAACTTTTTAAGGTGGGAAATGATCATAACCATTAAGGTTTCTATCCCAGTGGGCCTAAAAGCAGCCACCTGCTAAGCAAGCGTCGCAGCTCTAATCCAATAACTAAACCTCTAATTCAGATATTCCCTCATAACCCCCTTTACCCTATTGGGTTATTTTATATTTATATAAAAGAACCTATGCTAAAATGAGTAATAAAGAGAACAAATCTCTCCCAACACAAGTGTATGTCAGAAAGAATTAAATCACTGATAATTAAACGACCCCAAACTGAGGTCATTATATCACTTAATCATCAACTAGAAAACCCTATTCTTCAACTCGTTGACCCCACACAGGAGTGTTACCAGGAAAGATTAAAAGAAAATAAAGGAACTCGGCAAACATAAACTCCGCCTGTTTACCAAAAACATCGCCTCTTGATAAACTATAAGAGGTCCCGCCTGCCCTGTGATAATATTTAACGGCCGCGGTATTTTGACCGTGCAAAGGTAGCGTAATCACTTGTCTTTTAAATGAAGACCCGTATGAAAGGCACCACGAGAGTTTAACTGTCTCTATTTTCTAATCAATGAAATTGATCTATTCGTGCAGAAGCGAATATAACAACATTAGACGAGAAGACCCTATGGAGCTTTAAACACTTAAATTAATTATGTAATCATTCACTTCCCAGGATATAAACAAAACATACAATACTCCTAATTTAACTGTTTTTGGTTGGGGTGACCAAGGGGAAAAACAAATCCCCCTCATCGATTGAGTACTAAGTACTTAAAAATTAGAATGACAATTCTAATCAATAAAACATTTATCGAAAAATGACCCAGGACTTCCTGATCAATGAACCAAGTTACCCTAGGGATAACAGCGCAATCCTTTCTCAGAGTCCCTATCGAAGAAAGGGTTTACGACCTCGATGTTGGATCAGGACATCCTAATGGTGCAACCGCTATTAAGGGTTCGTTTGTTCAACGATTAACAGTCCTACGTGATCTGAGTTCAGACCGGAGAAATCCAGGTCAGTTTCTATCTATGAATACACTTTTCCTAGTACGAAAGGACCGGAAAAGTAGGGCCAATGCTATCAGCACGCCCTATTTTCATCTATTGAATAAAACTAAAATAGATAAGAAAAGATCACCTAGTGCCCAAAAAAAGGGTTGTTGAGGTGGCAGAGCCTGGCAAATGCAAAAGACCTAAGTCCTTTAATCCAGAGGTTCAAATCCTCTCCTCAACTATGCTCCAACCCATTCTACTCTATCTAATCAATCCTCTTGCCTATATCATCCCAATCCTTCTAGCCACAGCCTTCCTCACACTAATTGAACGAAAAATTCTCGGCTACATACAATTCCGTAAAGGTCCAAATATCGTTGGACCCTATGGCTTACTCCAACCTATTGCAGACGGCCTAAAACTATTTATCAAAGAACCTATTCGTCCATCAATATCTTCTCCATTTTTATTCCTAATTACCCCCACAATAGCCCTCACCTTAGCTCTTCTCATATGAACACCCCTCCCTCTCCCCCATTCAATCATTAATCTTAACCTAGGCTTACTATTCATTCTAGCAATCTCAAGCCTTACCGTTTACACCATCCTAGGATCCGGATGAGCATCCAACTCAAAATATGCTCTAATAGGAGCATTACGTGCCGTAGCCCAAACTATCTCATACGAAGTAAGCTTAGGCCTCATCCTCCTATCAATAATTGTATTTGCCGGAGGCTTTACCCTACACACATTCAACCTAGCCCAAGAAACCATCTGACTTTTAATCCCAGGCTGACCACTAGCCCTTATATGATATATCTCAACCCTAGCAGAAACTAATCGAGCCCCATTTGATTTAACAGAAGGAGAATCAGAACTAGTATCAGGATTCAACACCGAATATGCAGGAGGTCCATTTGCCTTATTCTTTTTAGCCGAATACACCAACATCTTATTAATAAATACCCTATCAGTTATCTTATTCATAGGAACCTCCTACAACCCTCTTCTCCCACAAATCTCAACATTTAATCTTATAATAAAAGCCACACTACTAACATTCATTTTCCTATGAATTCGAGCATCCTACCCCCGCTTCCGCTATGACCAACTCATACACTTAGTATGAAAAAACTTTCTTCCCCTCACCCTAGCAATTATCCTATGACACATAGCCCTACCTCTTGCAACATCAAGCCTACCTCCAATCACCTAAGGAAGTGTGCCTGAATTAAAGGACCACTTTGATAGAGTGGATAATGAAAGTTAAAACCTCTCCACTTCCTTCTAGAAAAATAGGACTCGAACCTATATCTAAGAGATCAAAACCCTCCGTGTTTCCTATTACACTATTCCCTAAATAAAGTCAGCTAATAAAGCTTTTGGGCCCATACCCCAACCATGTTGGTTAAAATCCTTCCTTTATTAATGAACCCTACTGTACTAACCATCCTAATTTCAAGTCTAGGCTTAGGAACCACCCTTACATTCATTGGATCCCATTGACTCCTAGTATGAATAGGTCTTGAAATCAATACTTTAGCCATTATTCCCCTAATAATCCGCCAACACCACCCACGAGCAGTAGAAGCTACTACAAAATATTTCATTACCCAAGCCACTGCCTCCGCTCTACTATTATTTGCTAGCATTACAAACGCCTGAAGTTCAGGCGAATGAAGCTTAACTGAATTAACTAATCCAACATCTGCCACACTAGCATTAACTGCACTCGCCCTAAAAATCGGCCTCGCACCATTACACTTCTGACTACCCGAAGTCCTTCAAGGACTAGATCTTACCACAGGACTAATCCTTTCAACCTGACAAAAACTAGCTCCATTCGCTATCTTGCTCCAACTACATCCCTTATTCAACCCTAACCTACTACTATCCCTCGGAATCCTATCAACAATCATCGGAGGATGAGGAGGGCTTAATCAAACACAACTACGAAAAATCTTAGCTTATTCATCAATTGCTAACCTCGGATGAATAATTACAATCCTACACTATACCCCCAACCTAACCCTACTTAATCTCATTCTATACATCATCATAACACTCACAACCTTTCTCCTATTTAAAACCTTCAATTCAACCAAAATCAACTCTATCGCCTCATCATCAACCAAATCTCCCCTTCTATCTACCATCGCCCTACTAACCCTCCTCTCTTTAGGGGGTCTACCCCCACTCTCCGGGTTCATACCTAAATGATTAATCCTCCAAGAATTAACAAAACAAAGCCTATTCATTCCAGCTACTATCATAGCCCTCATAGCTCTCCTTAGCCTATTCTTTTACCTACGTTTATGTTATGCCACAACACTAACCATAAACCCCAACCCAACCAACATATCATCCTCTTGACGAACAAAATCCAACCACCCAACCCTTATCTTATTAATCCCAGCAACCCTATCTATTCTTCTTCTCCCCCTTACACCTACAATTTTTACGCTCATCTCATAGAAATTTAGGTTAACAATAGACCAAAAGCCTTCAAAGCTTTAAGTAGAAGTGAAAATCCTCTAATTTCTGCTAAGATTTGCAAGACTCTATCTCACATCCTCTGAATGCAACTCAGATACTTTCATTAAGCTAAAACCTTCTAGACAGGCAGGCTTCGATCCCACAAAATCTTAGTTAACAGCTAAGCGTTTAAACCAACGAACTTCTATCTAAACTTTCTCCCGCCGCCGTAGACAAAGGCGGGAGAAAGCCCCGGGAGGGGACTAACCTCCATCTTTGGATTTGCAATCCAACGTAAGCAGCTACTTCAAGGCTCTGATAAGAAGAGGATTTTTGACCTCTGTAAACGGAGCTACAATCCGCCGCTTATTCTCAGCCATCTTACCTGTGGCAATCAATCGTTGACTATTTTCCACTAACCACAAAGACATTGGCACCCTCTACCTAATTTTTGGTGCATGAGCAGGTATAGTTGGAACAGCCCTAAGTCTTCTAATCCGAGCTGAACTCGGACAACCTGGATCACTTTTAGGGGATGATCAGATTTATAATGTAATCGTAACTGCCCACGCTTTTGTAATAATCTTTTTTATAGTTATACCAATTATAATTGGTGGTTTCGGAAATTGACTAGTCCCTTTAATAATTGGAGCACCAGACATAGCCTTTCCACGAATAAATAATATAAGTTTCTGACTACTTCCACCATCATTTCTTCTTCTCCTTGCTTCTGCCGGAGTAGAAGCTGGGGCAGGTACTGGTTGAACAGTCTACCCTCCACTGGCTAGTAATCTAGCCCATGCTGGGCCATCTGTTGACTTAGCTATTTTCTCCCTTCACTTAGCCGGTGTTTCATCAATTTTAGCTTCAATCAATTTCATCACAACTATTATTAACATAAAACCACCAGCCATTTCCCAATATCAAACACCATTATTTGTTTGATCTATCCTTGTAACCACTATCCTTCTTCTTCTTTCACTTCCAGTTCTTGCAGCAGGAATTACAATGTTACTCACAGACCGAAACCTCAATACTACATTCTTCGACCCTGCAGGTGGAGGAGATCCAATCCTTTATCAACATTTATTCTGATTTTTTGGCCATCCTGAAGTTTACATTTTAATTCTTCCTGGTTTCGGAATAATCTCACATGTAGTAGCCTATTATTCAGGTAAAAAAGAACCCTTTGGATATATGGGTATAGTTTGAGCAATAATAGCAATTGGCCTACTTGGTTTTATCGTATGAGCCCATCATATATTTACAGTAGGAATAGACGTAGATACTCGAGCTTATTTCACCTCTGCAACAATAATCATCGCCATTCCCACAGGCGTTAAAGTTTTTAGCTGATTAGCAACCCTTCATGGAGGGTCTATTAAATGAGATACTCCTCTGCTCTGAGCTCTAGGATTTATCTTCCTTTTTACAGTAGGAGGTTTAACAGGAATTGTATTAGCTAATTCCTCATTAGACATTGTTCTTCATGATACTTACTATGTAGTAGCTCATTTCCACTATGTTCTTTCAATAGGAGCAGTATTTGCCATCATAGCAGGCCTTATCCATTGATTCCCTCTAATTTCTGGCTTTACTCTCCATCAAACTTGGACAAAAATTCAATTTACAGTTATATTCATCGGAGTAAATTTAACCTTCTTCCCTCAACATTTCCTAGGTCTCGCAGGTATACCACGACGATATTCAGATTATCCAGATGCATACACCCTATGAAACGTAATTTCATCAATTGGTTCACTAATTTCCCTTGTCGCTGTAATTATACTACTATTTATCATTTGAGAAGCATTCGCCTCAAAACGAGAAGTATTATCCGTTGAACTTCCACATACAAATGTAGAATGATTACATGGCTGTCCTCCTCCCTATCACACCTATGAAGAACCAGCATTCGTTCAAGTCCAACGACCCTCTTTTTAACAAGAAAGGAAGGAATTGAACCCCCATATGCTGGTTTCAAGCCAGCCACATTACCACTCTGTCACTTTCTTTATAAGATACTAGTAAAATATATTACACTGCCTTGTCGAGACAGAATTGTGAGTTAAACCCTTACGTATCTTAACTTATAATGGCACACCCCTCACAATTAGGATTTCAAGATGCAGCCTCCCCAGTTATGGAAGAACTCATTCACTTTCACGACCACACACTAATAATTGTATTCTTAATTAGTACCCTAGTCCTCTACATTATTACAGCAATAGTTACAACCAAACTTACAAACAAATACATTCTTGACTCCCAAGAAATCGAAATCGTTTGAACCATCTTACCCGCCATTATTCTTATCATAATTGCTCTCCCATCATTACGAATTCTATATCTCATAGATGAAATCAACGACCCACACCTAACCATTAAAGCTATGGGTCATCAATGATACTGAAGTTACGAATATACAGACTACGAAGACCTAGGATTCGATTCCTATATAATTCAAACTCAAGATTTAACTCCAGGCCAATTTCGTTTATTAGAAACAGACCACCGTATAGTAGTACCCATAGAATCACCTATTCGAGTATTAGTATCAGCAGAAGATGTCCTACATTCATGGGCCGTCCCAGCTTTAGGTGTAAAAATAGATGCCGTCCCAGGACGACTTAACCAAACTGCCTTCATCGTCTCACGTCCTGGTGTCTATTATGGTCAATGTTCAGAAATCTGTGGTGCTAACCACAGTTTCATACCTATCGTAGTAGAAGCAGTTCCTTTAGAACACTTTGAAGCCTGATCTTCATCAATACTAGAAGAAGCCTCATTAAGAAGCTAAACTGGGCCTAGCATTAGCCTTTTAAGCTAAACATTGGTGATTCCCAACCACCCTTAATGATATGCCTCAATTAAACCCCAACCCATGATTTTTAATCTTATTATTTTCATGAATTATCTTCCTCACCATTCTGCCAAACAAAATTATAAATCACCTATTCAACAATGACCCTACCCTAAAAAGCACTGAAAAATCTAAACCCAATCCCTGAAATTGACCATGATTATAAGCTTCTTTGACCAATTCTTAAGCCCATCACTTATTGGAATTCCTCTCATTGCCCTAGCAATTTTAATTCCGTGGTTAACCTTTCCAACCCCAACTAACCGATGATTAAACAATCGACTAATCACCCTTCAAGCCTGATTTATTAATCGTTTCATTTATCAACTGATACAACCAATTAATCTCGGAGGACATAAATGAGCCATACTACTTACAGCCTTAATATTATTCCTAATTACCATCAACCTCTTAGGTCTCCTCCCTTATACATTTACTCCTACAACACAACTTTCTCTAAACATAGCATTCGCTCTCCCACTATGACTTACAACCGTATTAATCGGTATATTAAACCAGCCTACAATCACATTAGGCCACCTTCTCCCAGAAGGAACACCAACTCCCTTAATCCCAATCCTCATCATTATTGAAACCATCAGCCTATTTATTCGACCATTAGCTTTAGGAGTCCGATTAACTGCTAACCTAACAGCTGGTCACCTACTAATACAACTAATTGCCACCGCAGCATTTGTTCTCTTAACCATTATACCAACCGTAGCCCTACTAACTTCCATAATTCTATTTTTATTAACAATTTTAGAAGTAGCCGTAGCAATAATTCAAGCATATGTATTTGTCCTCCTATTAAGTTTATATTTACAAGAAAATGTATAATGGCTCACCAAGCACATGCATATCATATAGTTGACCCAAGTCCATGACCCTTAACAGGAGCTACCGCTGCCCTCCTTATAACATCAGGTCTAGCCATCTGATTTCATTTCCACTCACTTCTTCTCCTTTATTTAGGATTAACCCTTCTTCTCCTAACAATAATCCAATGATGACGTGACATTATTCGAGAAGGAACATTCCAAGGCCATCATACCCCTCCTGTACAAAAAGGCCTTCGTTATGGAATAATCTTATTCATTACATCAGAAGTTTTCTTTTTCCTAGGCTTTTTCTGAGCCTTCTACCATTCTAGCCTTGCACCCACTCCTGAACTAGGTGGATGTTGACCACCAACAGGAATCAGCCCTCTAGACCCATTTGAAGTCCCACTTTTAAATACCGCAGTACTTTTAGCTTCAGGGGTAACCGTAACTTGAGCCCACCATAGCTTAATAGAAGGAAACCGAAAAGAAGCAATCCAAGCCCTCACTTTAACCATTATTCTAGGAGTTTATTTCACATCCCTCCAAGCTATAGAATACCACGAAGCATCTTTCACTATTGCCGATGGAATCTACGGAACAACATTTTACGTCGCTACAGGATTCCACGGTCTCCATGTCATTATTGGTTCAACATTCCTAGCAGTCTGTCTTATACGACAAATCCAATATCACTTCACATCAGAACATCATTTTGGCTTCGAAGCTGCAGCATGATACTGACATTTTGTAGATGTAGTGTGATTATTCCTTTATGTATCCATCTATTGATGAGGCTCATAATTGCTTTTCTAGTATAAATTAGTACAAGTGATTTCCAATTACTTAATCTTGGTTTAAACCCAAGGAAAAGTAATGAACCTCATCATATCATCTGTCGCGACCACGGCCCTGATTTCCCTAATCCTCGCTTTAATTGCATTCTGACTACCATCACTAAACCCAGATAATGAAAAATTATCCCCTTACGAATGCGGTTTTGACCCACTAGGAAATGCCCGCCTCCCCTTTTCCTTACGCTTCTTCTTAGTAGCAATCTTATTCCTCTTATTTGACTTAGAAATCGCCCTTTTATTACCACTGCCCTGAGGAAATCAACTATTAACACCACTCTCTACACTTCTCTGAGCAACAATCATTTTAATCCTACTCACCTTGGGCCTCATCTATGAATGACTCCAAGGAGGACTTGAATGAGCAGAATAGATGTTTAGTCCAAATTAAGACCGCTGATTTCGGCTTAGCAAATTATGGTGAAAATCCATAAACATCTTATGTCCCCTATATATTTTAGTTTTACCTCAGCATTCATTCTAAGCTTAATAGGTCTCGCACTCAACCGCTCACATCTTTTATCCGCTCTCCTATGTCTTGAAGGTATAATACTCACTCTCTTTATCGCTACCGCTATCTGATCTATAACATTAAATTCCACCTCCAGCTCCATTATTCCTATAATCCTTCTAACATTTTCTGCCTGTGAAGCTAGTACAGGATTAGCTATCCTAATCGCTGCTTCCCGCTCACATGGTTCTGACAAACTACAAAACCTCAACCTTCTTCAATGCTAAAAATCCTAATTCCAACAATCATACTATTCCCCACTACTTGATTTTCTCACAAAAAATGACTATGAACCACTACCTCCATCCATAGCCTCCTTATTGCCACAGTAAGCCTATTCTGATTTAAACAGAACCTAGACATCGGCTGAGATTTCTCTAACCAATATCTAGCCATTGATCCCCTATCTACCCCATTACTTATCCTCACATGCTGACTCCTACCATTAATAATCTTAGCTAGCCAAAACCATATTTCCCCAGAACCCTTAACCCGACAACGAACATATATTTCCCTCTTAATCTCCCTACAATTCTTCCTCATCATAGCTTTCTCTGCAACAGAAATAATCTTATTTTACATTATATTTGAAGCTACACTCATCCCAACACTCATTATCATCACACGATGAGGCAACCAAACAGAACGCTTAAACGCAGGAACCTATTTCCTATTCTACACTCTAATTGGATCCCTTCCCTTACTCATCGCCCTATTATCTATACAAAACAACCTCGGTACCCTCTCAATACTTATTATCCAACATTCCCAATACACCAACCTTCATTCATGAGCAGATAAATTTTGATGAACTGCCTGCATTATTGCCTTTCTTGTCAAAATACCACTTTACGGAGTCCATCTTTGATTACCAAAAGCCCATGTTGAAGCTCCAATCGCTGGCTCCATAATTCTAGCTGCCGTATTACTAAAACTAGGAGGTTACGGAATAATACGAATTATTATTATACTGAATCCCCTCACCAAAGAAATAGCCTACCCATTTCTAATCCTAGCTATCTGAGGTATCGTAATAACTAGCTCCATCTGCTTACGACAAACAGACCTAAAATCTCTCATCGCTTACTCCTCAGTTAGTCACATAGGCCTTGTCGCAGCAGCCATCCTTATCCAAACCCCATGAAGTTTTGCAGGAGCAACAACACTAATAATCGCCCACGGCCTAATCTCATCAGCTTTATTTTGTTTAGCTAATACCAACTACGAACGCATTCACAGTCGAACTCTCCTTCTAGGCCGAGGAATTCAAATTATCCTACCACTTATAGCAACCTGATGATTTCTCACTAACCTCGCTAACCTTGCTTTACCCCCATCTCCTAACCTTATAGGAGAACTCTTTATTATCACATCACTATTCAACTGATCCAACTGAACCTTAATCCTTACAGGTTCCGGAGTATTAATTACAGCATCCTACTCCCTCTACATATTCCTTATAACCCAACGAGGAGCAACATCCAACCATCTTCTCTCACTCAACCCATCCCACACACGAGAACACCTTCTCCTTAGCCTCCACATCATACCCGTACTATTACTAATCCTTAAACCAGAACTTATTTGAGGCTGAACATTCTGTATTTATAGTTTAATTAAAACATTAGATTGTGGTTCTAAAGACAAAAGTTAAAACCTTTTTATCTACCGAGAGAGGTCTGGGACACGAAGATCTGCTAATTCTTCTTACCATGGTTCGAACCCATGGCTCACTCAGTTCTTGAAAGATAATAGCAATCTATTGGTCTTAGGAACCAAAAACTCTTGGTGCAACTCCAAGCAAGAACTATGAACATTATCTTCAACTCATCCTTCCTCCTAATCTTCATTATCCTCTCCCTCCCATTAATTTCCTCCCTTTCACCCAAAAAATCTAAATCAAACTGACTATCCTTATACGTAAAAACCGCTGTAAAAACCTCCTTTTTCATCAGCCTAATTCCTTTATTTATTTTTCTCGACCAAAGCTTAGAATCAATCACTACCAACTGAAATTGAATAAACATAGGCCCATTTGACATTAACATAAGCTTCAAATTCGACCTATACTCAATTATTTTTACACCCGTAGCCTTATATGTCACCTGATCTATCCTCGAATTTGCTCTCTGATATATACACTCCGACCCTAACATTAACCGCTTCTTTAAATACCTCCTACTATTTCTAATCTCAATAATCATTCTAGTTACCGCCAACAACATATTCCAATTATTTATTGGCTGAGAAGGAGTTGGAATCATATCTTTCCTACTTATCGGTTGATGATATAGCCGAACAGATGCTAACACAGCAGCACTACAAGCCGTCATCTACAACCGAATTGGTGACATCGGACTAATCCTAAGTATAACCTGATTAGCTACTAACCTTAATTCATGAGAAATCCACCAACTCTTTATCTTATCAAAAGACAAAGACCTAACCCTACCACTCCTTGGCCTCGTATTAGCTGCAGCCGGAAAATCAGCACAATTCGGCCTACATCCCTGACTACCTTCAGCTATAGAAGGCCCTACACCAGTATCAGCATTACTCCATTCAAGCACAATAGTTGTAGCAGGCATCTTCCTCCTAATCCGCCTCCACCCTCTCATCCAAGACAACAAATCAATCCTAACAACCTGTCTATGCTTAGGAGCACTCACCACCCTTTTTACAGCTGCATGTGCTCTAACCCAAAATGACATCAAAAAAATCATTGCTTTCTCAACATCAAGCCAACTAGGATTAATAATAGTTACTATTGGTCTTAACCAACCTCAACTAGCTTTCCTTCACATCTGCACCCACGCCTTCTTCAAAGCAATACTTTTCCTCTGCTCCGGATCAATCATCCACAGCCTTAACGACGAACAAGATATTCGAAAAATAGGAGGTCTTCACAAACTCTTGCCATTCACCTCAACTTCCCTAACAATCGGCAGCTTAGCCCTCACAGGTATACCATTCCTATCAGGTTTCTTTTCAAAAGACGCCATCATTGAATCCATAAACACTTCCCACTTAAACGCCTGAGCCCTAATCCTAACCCTTGTAGCAACATCCTTTACAGCCGTCTACAGCCTCCGCCTCATCTTCTTCGCATTAACAAACTACCCTCGATTCAATACATTCCCCCCAATCAATGAAAACAACCCATCAGTAATTAACCCCATCAAACGTCTTGCTTACGGAAGCATTATCGCTGGCCTAATTATTACCCTTAATCTTACCCCAACAAAAACCCAAATCATAACTATATCTCCCTTACTCAAACTATCCGCCCTCCTAATCACAATTACAGGTCTCCTTCTAGCCATCGAACTCACTAACCTTACCAACTCTTATTTCAAAATCCACCCTATACTCCACCCCCATCACTTCTCCAACATGCTAGGCTACTTCCCTCCTACCATCCATCGACTTCTCCCAAAAACCAGCCTAAACTGAGCCCAACTCATCTCAACACATCTAATTGACCTAACTTGAAATGAAAAAATCGGCCCTAAAAGTAACCTCATTCAACAAACACCCTTTATTAAACTATCTACCAAACCCCAACAAGGCCTTATTAAAACTTACCTAACACTTCTCTTCCTAACACTAACCCTAGTTACCCTAATCACTTCCACCTAACCACCCGCAAAGCACCCCAAGATAAACCCCGAGTTAATTCCAACACCACAAACAAAGTTAATAATAACACCCAACCCCCTAAAACTAATATTCAACCTCCATCAGAATATAACAGAGCAACACCTAAAAAATCACCCCGTACTATATCTAAACCACTCACTTCTTCCATCCCAGTCCAATGTAAACCCCATCCCTCAACCATAAAATACTTACTAGCCACAAAAAGCCCTACCAAATAAAATCCAACATACAACAACACCGACCAATCTCCCCACGCCTCCGGATAAGGCTCTGCAGCAAGAGCCGCAGTATAAGCAAAAACTACCAACATCCCTCCTAAATAAATCAAAAATAAAATTAACGACATAAAAGATCCACCATAACCTACTAACAAACCACACCCAACCCCTGCAGCAATCACTAAACCCAAAGCAGCATAATAAGGAGAAGGATTAGACGCTACACCTATTAAACCTAAAATTAAACCAATCATTATCACAAACATAAAATACATCATTATTCCTACCTGGACTTTAACCAAGACTAATAACTTGAAAAACTATCGTTGTTTATTCAACTATAAGAACCAATGGCCATTAACATTCGAAAGACCCACCCACTCTTAAAAATCATAAACCATGCCCTAGTTGACCTACCTGCTCCATCTAACATTTCACTATGATGAAACTTTGGCTCACTCCTAGGACTATGTTTAATTATCCAAATCCTCACAGGACTCTTCTTAGCCATACATTACACCGCGGACATTTCCATAGCTTTCTCCTCAGTAATCCATATCTGCCGCGATGTCAACTATGGCTGACTTATTCGTAACATTCATGCCAACGGAGCCTCATTATTTTTCATTTGTGTTTATCTTCACATCGCTCGAGGATTATACTATGGCTCCTACCTTTATAAAGAAACATGAAACATTGGTGTAATCCTCCTTTTCCTATTAATAGCAACAGCCTTTGTTGGCTATGTCTTACCATGAGGACAAATATCCTTCTGAGGAGCTACAGTCATTACCAACCTCCTATCCGCATTTCCCTATATTGGAGATATATTAGTACAATGAATCTGAGGAGGCTTCTCAGTAGACAATGCCACCCTCACACGCTTCTTTGCCCTTCATTTCCTACTCCCATTTCTAATTTTAGCCCTAACAATCATCCATCTCCTCTTCCTCCACGAAACAGGTTCTAACAACCCCCTCGGTATTAACTCAGATGCAGACAAAATCTCATTCCACCCATACTTCTCTTACAAAGACCTACTTGGCTTCTTCGTTATAATCTTCTTCTTAGCCATATTAGCCCTATTTACACCTAACCTACTAGGAGATGCTGAAAACTTTATCCCAGCAAACCCACTTGTCACCCCACCCCATATCAAACCCGAATGATACTTCTTATTTGCTTACGCAATTCTACGCTCCATCCCTAACAAACTAGGAGGAGTCCTAGCCCTCCTATTCTCCATTTTTATTCTCATATTAGTCCCCCTCCTCCACACCTCCAAACAACGAAGTACCACCTTCCGTCCCTTAACACAAATTTTTTTCTGGATCCTTGTAGTTAATTCAATCATTCTAACTTGAATTGGAGGACAACCAGTAGAACAACCATTCATTACAGTAGGACAAATTGCCTCAATCTCCTACTTTTCCTTATTCCTCATTATCATTCCACTCACCGGCTGATATGAAAACAAAATCCTCAGCCTAAACTAGTTTTGGTAGCTTAACTAAAAAGCGTCGACCTTGTAAGTCGAAGACCGAGGGTGTAAGTCCCTCCCAAAACATATCAGGGGAAGGAGGGTTAAACTCCTGCCCTTGGCTCCCAAAGCCAAGATTCTGCCTAAACTGCCCCCTGATTGCTATTATAGCGTACAAATGTCAAATTAAAAAAAGACAATTTTTGTACGCTAGAGTGACATATTAATGATATAGTCCACATACCTTAATATACCACATAATACCCTCATTCCATAGTAACTATAACAGACTCTATACTACTATGTAACATATACTATGTATAATACTCATTAATCGATATTCCCCTATACTATTACATGCTATGTTTAATCCACATTAATCTACTGTCAGCTATTTCATTATATTAAATTATTTAACCCTCATTAACTTATAATCAGTAATTTCATAGCATAATATCTTTCATTTAACCCTACTTTACATAGTATTATTTAATGCCGTTGGTAAGAAACCCCCATTAACCTACTAAATGAAAAAAATTGTACGGTTTGTGGTACTTTACTGTTTTATCCCCAACTATTGATCAAATCTGACATTTGATTATGGTTGAGGTTCATATAATCCTTGACCGTATCAAGAATGCTAGTCCTCTAGTTCCCTTTAATGGCATATTTATCCTTGACCGTCTCAAGATTTATCTTCCGCCCAGTTTTTTTAGTTCGGTATGAAGCAAATCGCTATTCCCCGGAAGGGCTCATCTGGTTCATTAAGGTAAACTTGAGCTATCCTCGACACTTTTCTTATCATATCTCATTACTTATCATTCAGGAGATTAGATTGTCAAACTCACCATTATTCAAGGGGATAGAGAATATCAGATTATGAAGGACCAGTTTGGTTTTTTTGATTAATGCGACAAATGAGTAGAAAAAACACCGTTATTAACCCTCTCGGAAAGAAGTCTCCTATAATATTGCGTGTACAATGCATTTCATTATTCTAATACATTCTTCACTTTATCTGGCATAATTATTCTTATTATTAGACTCACCCCGGGTTTGGAAAAAAAATCGAACCTTTTAAAAAAAAAAAGTTTTTTCGGTAAAAACCCCCCTCCCCCTTAATATACATGGTTGTCTCGAAAAACCCCTAAAACGAGGGCCGATGTATATTTTTTCCATAGAGTTGTTGTGATAATTTCTCTATATATAATGTAACAATGTGAC